TTCGCAAACATGAATAGATATATCTTTATTTTACAATTTTTCACAAAAAAGATTTATGCGGAAGGATTTGTCTTTGATGAAAAGTTTTCTATTTTTAGAGTTCAATTTTTTAATAATTTTAATTCAATGTAGATACCTATCCAAAATAATATGAATTACTCACTATTAACTCGGTTTTTTGGCCATAATCATTATGTAGGAGAGGTGGCCGAGTGGTTCAAGGCGTAGCATTGGAACTGCTATGTAGACTTTTGTTTACCGAGGGTTCGAATCCCTCTCTTTCCGTACTCTTCACCTAATTCACCAATGTTACTGACTGCAATGCATCAAATAAGAATGTATACTCCAACAGTTAGACCTTTCTTTTCTTTGATATCGATTATGTATTCCTAATCCAAATCTTCTGTGGTACGAAAAATACTGGGCAAAATGGACAAGGAATGAAAATCCCCTACCGATCTATGATACATGAATGAGATCAAAATCCCCAGATCAAACCCCTTACCTTACTTACCCCGGGTCCCTTTACTTAAGCCAAAATGGAGAGGTCAAAATTGTCCGAACCCTTGTTATTTTAGTTGGGGTTAAGTCTGACGAGAGTAATATTCTACAACTAGCAATTCATTTATTTTCAAACCGACCCATTTACTATCTATTATTTGATTGACGAATCCTTCATATTGGAATGGGTGAAGAGTCAAATGGTTTGGCAACTCCTCGCGGGGGGATGAATCAAGATAATTTTGAATCAGAGCCCTAGATTTTTGCTCATCCCTCACTGTAATAATATCTCGGGGTTTACAGCGATAACTTGGTATATCTACTATACGACCATTAACTAAAATATGTCTATGGTTAACTAATTGGCGGGCTTGAGGAATAGTCGAAGCCATACCCAATCGAAAAAGGATGTTATCCAAACGCATTTCAAGTAATTGTAGTAAAACTTGACCTGTTGATCCTTTGGCTTTTCCGGCGATACGAACGTATTTAAGTAATTGTTGTTCTGTAAGACCATAATGAAAGCGCAATTTTTGTTTTTCTTCTAAACGAATACGATATTGAGATTTTTTTCCGGGGCGCGATTGGTTTCTAAGATCGCTTCCGGCTCTAGGCTTTTTACTAGTTAGTCCCGGTAAAGCCCCCAGACGACGGATTTTTTTGAAACGAGGCCCTCTGTAACGTGACATAAAGACTCCTTATTTTTTATGAAATTTCATAAAACAAAATTAAAACTAAACTAAAATATGATAAATTAATCGAAATTTACTGAAGTATTGTATTACAAAGAATAATTAGAGGAATTGTATCAATATCCGGACCTTATTGTATATAAATAATTGTATTATATAAATTATAAATAATTGTATTATATAAATAAAAAGAATTAAAAATAATAATAAAAAAAAAATTCAGGGTTCTTTTCTTGATTGATTTGTTCTACAGAGACCGAACTCCTCCAATCCCATTTTTATTCATAATTGGAAGTTCCTACGAGATGATAGGGTGACCCTTGGGAAAGGGGAAAGAAGTTTTTCGCTTTGATTTCACATTATCAATTATGTAAAAAATAAAAAATCAAACAAACGGAGAAAAGCCGGCTATCGGAATCGAACCGATGACCATCGCATTACAAATGCGATGCTCTAACCTCTGAGCTAAGCGGGCTCACATAACATAAATTGTACACGTATACTAATTTAGTAAACTACTGAGATATTAACTGCTCATTCTTAGCTATTTCATAAGAAATATGATATATAGAAAAATAGAAATTCATAAGAAATATGATATATAGAAAAATAGAAATATCAAAAATAAGGAAGAATAGAAAATAGAATTTTAGAATTTCCAAACATATTGGATATTTGAATATTATAGAACATATCTATTAATATAGCGATATTATTAAATATCGCGATATAAAATTTTGATCTATTTCTCAAATATATGTTTATCAATTCAAATATATGTTTATCAATAATAAATATCTTAATTAGCTTAATTAGATGGTAAGATTTTTTTACTATTCTATGTTTACTATTTTTTATTACATAATTTTATTATATTTCATATATATATAGAAATATATATATTTCATTTTAATTTAATTTGAAAATATATTTTAATATTTTTTTTAATATGTAATATTGTAAAGTAATGTAATTAGTTTAGAATCTTATTCTATTTCTATATTTATTGCTATTTCTATATTTATTGTATATTACAATCTTATAATATTATTATTTATTATATATAATTCGAAATAATTTCATATTTAATTAATAAATAATTTGATTTTGAATTCTCTTCTAATTCTAAATTAAAGGAATGATTAGTTATAGCCATTTTATTAGTTTTAGTTATGGCTATTAATTTAATTTAAAATTAATAATACTCAAATCTTCCTTTTCGTTTTTTTGTTATGTTATAATGTTTTTTTTTTGTTATGTTATAGAAGGCTTGCCCTAAGAATAACATGAAAGATAAAAGCGCAATC